TAGATTTATTGGATTTGTTGCTAAAATATCGGTATTAAACCCGAAACTCCCGGCGGATGGCCAGTGACCCAAGTAAACGAAAGAATCGGTTAAATTTTTCATATAATCTCCTCTTCTAGCTAAACTATAAAAAAGGAACTCTGTCCTTTTTTTTTCAAAAAAAAGAAATTTTAATTTAATAATTTATAATTTAATTTACCTATTTGGATATTTGTAAACAGAATCAAAAACCTATTCTATTTACAAATGTATTTTCCAAAATTTTTAATTTTCAATAATAATAATGAGACTTATTAGAATTAAGCTAGAATTTGAGACCAAGTTTTATGTCAATTTCAAAAAACCTACTTTTTTCGCAACACTCCTTAAAAAAAAGTTTCCATTAAACTAAAAGAATAAGGGGAAGGAAGAAAGCGAATCGATGTACTAATTCCCCATCCTCAAATTAGTCCTTCCCAAGGATTGTTGTCTCAATGAATAATTGTAGGAGTTAAATCTTGATAAAAAAAAAAAAACAACGAAAAAATCCAGAATTTTATGATTTATAGGATTAAACAAAAGGATTCGCAAATAAAAGCGCTAATGCTACAACCAGGCCATAAATTGTTAAAGCTTCCATAAAAGCCAAACTAAGCAATAAAGTACCTCGGATTTTTCCTTCTGCCTCAGGTTGTCTCGCGATACCTTCGACAGCTTGACCCGCAGCTGTACCTTGACCAACTCCAGGTCCAATAGAAGCAAGCCCAACAGCCAACCCAGCAGCAATAACCGAAGCAGCAGAAATCAGTGGATTCATGATAAGTTCCTCACACCAAAATAAAGAAATAGTTAATGATACAATCATCCAATGACTGAGGACTTAATTATAATTAAGTCATCGCTAAGATTCATCCAGCCAAAAAACCAAAAACTTTAATTGAAATAATAAAATAATATTATTGAATCAAAGAATTACTTTGATATTAGTTCGTATCCACGGGATTTTTAAAAATAAAAAAAAATATATATATACGACTTTTTTATGCCATTTATTTTTTGTGAACCATTCTTTGAATTCTTCGTTCTTTTTTTATCCTTTTTTGCAGCCAATTCACAGATAAAAAGGATAAAAAAAGAACTTCTAATAGAATCCCTATCTAAATCGAAATTAACAAAAGTAGTGGGACAGATTATATAGATCTTTAACTCATATATACCTAGTCAATATCAAATATCACATATACAAGTGTTTCTTACATAACGTAAACCAACTATTCTATAATTGGGCTAACCTAAAAACGAACAAAAAAAATAGTTAATGATGACCCTCCATAGATTCACCTATATAAGCGGCAGCTAAAGTGGCAAAAATGAGAGCTTGAATCCCGCTTGTAAATAATCCAAGGAACATGACAGGTATAGGAACCACTAAAGGTACTAAAGAAACAAGAACAACAACTACTAATTCATCGGCTAATATATTTCCGAAAAGTCGAAAACTAAGTGATAGGGGTTTTGTAAAATCTTCTAAGATGTTAATGGGTAAAAGAATTGGAGTTGGTTGAATGTATTTACTGAAATACCCTAATCCTTTTTTGCTAAGACCCGCATAAAAATAGGCTACTGATGTGAGTAAAGCTAAAGCAACCGTCGTATTTATATCATTCGTTGGTGCTGCTAACTCCCCCTGAGGTAACTGGATAATTTTCCACGGTAAAAGGGCTCCTGACCAGTTAGAAACAAAAATAAATAAAAACAGGGTTCCAATAAAGGGAACCCATGGACCATATTCTTCTCCAATCTGGGTTTGACTCACGTCTCGAATGAATTCAAGGACAAATTCAAAGAAATTTTGGCCGTCAGTTGGAATGGTTTGGGGATTGCGAACCGCTATAACTGCGGAACCTAATAAGATAGCAATTACAAACCAAGAAGTAATAAGGACTTGGGCATGGACTTGGAAACCCCCTATTTGCCAATAGAAATGTTGGCCTACTTCGACACCAGATATCTCATATAACCCTTCTTTTATTAGTGTGTTGATGGAACATGATAAAACATTCATATTGCCCTCTGACAGAAATAAGAACTTTAAATTATTTTGATTCAAGATCCCCCCCCCTTTTTTACTTAATTTACTTTAATTTTATATTTTAGTTTTGGATACCAACTAAACTAATCACACAATATACCCAATTTTTTATCTCTTTTTCTTTTGTATGATTCAGGAGTAGTAACCGATTTTATAAATCGAAATACAGGGAGCCCCTCCCTCAAAAAAAATTTTATTTATTTATCTTATTATTAATCAAGAATTTTGTATATAGCTAGAACGACCCTCACAAATAGCGAATACTAATTTGTTAAGAATGAATCGAATTGAAGCTATAGCGTCATCATTTGCTGGAATAGAAATATCCGCGAGATCGGGATTACAATTTGTATCGATTAAAGAAATGGTTGGAATTCCCAAAGTGATACATTCTCTAAGAGCCGTATATTCTTCTTGCTGATCGATGAT